AATGATATGCCTGAATAAGGGATTATTTTGATAGAATAAATTATGTAGAAATTCTACTTTCATTGTAAATTAAAGAATTAAACTTATCTTTAGAACCCAAAACTCTATATGCATCATACATTTATTTACAAAAAGATAAGCTAATTAAAGCTAGTAGGTTCATACCCTATATATAGAAGTAAAATCTTCTTCTTTTTAATAATTATAAATTCAAGAAAAATGTTATTCATAATAACCATATGATTAGGAATTATTATTTCAATTAGATCTAATAACTGAATTATAATTTGATGTGGATTAGAAATTACATTAGTATCTATTGTCCCACAAATAATTAATAAATCAAATAATTCATCAGAATCAATAATAAAATATTTCATTGTACAAAGAATTAGTTCATCAATTTTAATGCTAAGATTAATAACTATAATTATAAGGGGAGATTATAATTATAGTTATTTAATAACAACAGCATTATTAATCAAAATAGGAGTAGCTCCATTTCATAATTGAGTTTTAACTGTAATTGAAGAACTGGAACATTATATAATCATAATTATTCTTACCGTTAATAAAATTGCACCTGTCACTATTATAAGTTATTTTAATAACAAATTAAACCTAATTATTATATTAACAATTCTAACAGGATCAATTATAGCCTTAAATCAAAGATCTATAAAAAAAATTATTGGGTATTCATCAATTTTTAATATAGGGTTTATAATTACAGCACTAAAAAATAGAATAATATGAATTATATATTTATTTGTATATTCAATTCTCATTTCATACTTATTAATATATATATATCTTAATAAAATTAAATTTATTAATCAAATAATTATATCTGAAATATTAGTTACAAAAATAACAATATGAATAAATATATTATCAATGGGAGGAATACCTCCTCTTATTGGATTCTCAATTAAATATATAATCATAATATATATAATTAAAAGAAAAATAATTGTAACAATCAGAATTATAATTATAGCATCATTAATAGTTATATTCTTTTATTTACGAATAATATTTTCATCATTTATGATTAATTCATTAATTAATAAAAACAATTTACTAAAAATTAATAAAATTTCATCATGAATATTAATTATTAATTTAATTAGACTTCCTATTCTTATAATTTCCACAAATTTTATAACTTAAAGATTTTAAGTTAAAAAAACTATTAACCTTCAAAGTTGAAATTATAAGACTAATTATAAGTCTTAGAAATTAATCATCTTCAGATTTGCAATCTAACGTTTTTATTAAACTATAATACCAATAAAAATATTGAAGGGAAAATAATCCATAAATAAATTTACAATTTACCACCTAGTCTTCAGACTCTTCAACAAATGAATAAATGATTATTTTCTACTAATCATAAAGATATCGGAACTATATATTTCATTTTTGGAATTTGAGCAGGAATACTCGGAATAATATTAAGAATAATTATTCGAATTGAACTATCTCAACCAGGACCATTTATAAATAATGATCAAATATATAATGTTATTGTAACATCACATGCATTTATTATAATTTTCTTTATAGTTATACCAATCATAATTGGAGGATTTGGTAATTGATTATTACCTTTAATAATTGGAGCACCAGATATAGCTTTCCCACGAATAAACAATATAAGATTTTGACTTTTACCCCCTTCCATTATATTTCTTCTATTTAGATCAATTGTAGAAATAGGAGCTGGAACTGGATGAACAGTATATCCACCATTATCAAGTAATATTGCTCATTCAGGATCAAGAGTTGATTTAACAATTTTCTCTCTTCATTTAGCAGGAATTTCATCAATTCTTGGAGCAGTTAATTTTATTACAACAGTAATAAATATACGACCTAGTATAATAAAATTTGATCGAACTCCTTTATTTGTATGGTCAGTTCTTATTACAGCTATTTTACTTTTACTATCTCTACCTGTATTAGCGGGTGCTATTACTATACTTCTTACTGATCGTAATATTAATACTTCATTTTTTGATCCTTCAGGGGGAGGAGACCCAATTTTATACCAACACTTATTTTGATTCTTTGGACACCCTGAAGTATATATTTTAATTCTTCCTGGATTTGGATTAATTTCTCATATTGTAACACAAGAAAGAGGGAAAAATGAATCATTTGGATATATTGGTATAATTTATGCAATAATATCAATTGGATTATTAGGATTCGTAGTGTGAGCACATCATATATTTACTGTAGGTATAGACGTTGATACTCGAGCCTATTTTACATCAGCTACAATAATTATTGCTGTACCTACTGGTATTAAAGTATTTAGATGACTAACAACTATAAACGGAATCATAATAAAAAAAAGAATTTCACTAATATGATCTTACGGATTTGTATTTTTATTTACAATTGGAGGATTAACGGGTATTATTTTATCAAATTCATCTATTGATGTTATTTTACATGATACATATTATGTTGTAGCTCATTTCCATTATGTTCTTTCAATAGGAGCTGTATTTGCAATTATAGCAGGATTTATTCATTGATACCCACTATTTACAGGTTTAACAATAAACCCTAAATGATTAAAAATTCAATTTATAATAATATTTATAGGTGTAAACTTAACTTTTTTTCCACAACATTTCTTAGGATTAAGAGGATTCCCACGACGATACTCTGATTACCCAGATATTTACTTGTCATGAAACATAATATCATCATTAGGTAGAATTATATCCTTAATTAGAATTTTAGTAATAATATTTATTATCTGAGAAAGAATAATATCAAAACGAATATCAATATTAAACTTAAATAATAATTCATCTATTGAGTGATTACAAAAATCACCTCCTGAAGAACATTCTTACAGAGAATTACCCTGCCTAATTACATTCTAATATGGCAGAATTAATGCAACAAACTTAAGACTTGTACATAAATAAAATTATTTTATTAGAAATGGCAACATGATCAAACTTTAATTTCCAAAACGGAAATTCACCAATTATAGAACAACTTATTATATTTCATGATCACACTATAATAATCATTTTAATTATTACAATTGTAGTAGGATATATAATAACAATAATTATAATTAAAAGATTTAATAACCGATTTACCCTTGAACATCAAATAATTGAATTAGTATGAACAATTATACCAGCAATTTTATTAATTTTTATTGCAATACCATCGTTAAAAATTTTATACATACTAGAAGAAAGTAGAAAGCCTCTAATATCAATCAAAACAATTGGTCATCAATGATTCTGATCTTATGAATATTCAGATTTCAAAAAAATCGAATTTGATTCATACATAAAAAATTCTAATTTATTAGAAAATAAAGAATTTCGATTATTAGAAACAGATAATAAAATTGTAATTCCATATAATACACAAACACGAATATTAATATCTTCATCAGATGTTATTCATTCATGAACTATCCCAGTATTAGGAATTAAAATAGATGCATCCCCTGGACGAATAAACCAAAGAAATTTAATTATAAACCGACCAGGAATTTTTTATGGACAATGCTCAGAAATTTGTGGAGCAAATCATAGATTTATACCAATTATGTTAGAAAGAGTTAATATAAATACATTTATTAATTGAATTAAAAATTATTCATTAAGTATCTTAAAAGCAAGAATTGGTCTCTTAAACTAAAATATAGTATATAAGCAAATACTCTTAATGAAAAATTTAGTTTAAAAAAAAACATTAAGTTGTCAACTTAAAATTATAATTGTATAATTTTTTTGCCACAAATATCACCTATATGATGAAATTGTTTAATAATAATATTTATTATAAGTATAATTACACTAATAACAATAATATACTTTATTTATAAAAAAAAAACACCAAAAAAAACAATTAATAATAAAAAAAAATTAAATTGAACATGATAAACAATCTATTTTCAGTATTTGATCCATGTACAGGAATATTATCACTAAACTGATTAAGAACAATTATTTTCTTAATATTAATACCATATAAAATATGAATAACAGAAAACAAAATTAGATTTATAATACAAACAACAGTAAAAATTTTAAACAAAGAAATACTTATATTAATAAAATATAAAGGAACAAACTTAATTATAATTAGATTATTCATGATATTATTATTTAATAATTTAATAGGATTAACCCCATATGTATATACATCATCTGCTCAATTAACATTTTCTTTAACAATAGCATTACCACTATGAACAGCATTAATAATATATGGATGAATTAATAAAACAAATTCAATATTTTCTCACCTAGTTCCAAATGGAACTCCAGGTATTTTAATACCTTTTATAGTAATAATTGAAACAATTAGAAATATTATTCGACCAGGATCATTAGCAGTGCGATTGACTGCTAACATAATTGCAGGACACCTATTAATAACACTACTTGGTAATAATAAATCAATAACAATTTTAATCTCAACTATAATTATCTTTATAACATTATTAATATTTGAAATTGCAGTAGCAATTATTCAATCATATGTATTCATAACATTAATAACACTTTATTCTAGAGAAATTTAAAATGAATAATCACCCATTCCACTTAGTGGATAAAAGACCATGACCAATTACTGGTGCAATCGGATTAATAACTATATTATCAGGAACTACAATATGATTTTATAATTCAAATATAACTCATATAATAATGGGAACAACAATCATTTTATTAACTATAATTCAATGATGACGAGATGTAATTCGAGAATCAACAATACAAGGATTACATACTAAAAAAGTTATTTTATCAATAAAATTAGGTATATTAATATTCATCCTATCCGAAATTTTATTTTTTACAAGATTCTTTTGATCTTTTTTTCATAGAAGACTAGCCCCAGTTATAGAAATTGGAATAAAATGACCTCCTTTAGGAATTATAACATTTAATCCAATTAATGTCCCAATATTGAATACAATAATTCTATTAAGATCAGGAATTACAATTACGTGAGCACACAATGCACTTATTAACAAAAACTACAGAAAAATAAATCAAGCCATAATAATAACAATTTTATTAGGAATTTATTTTACTATTCTACAAGCATACGAATACTTGGAAGCTCCATTCTGCATTTCAGACTCAGTATATGGATCAACATTTTTTATAGCAACAGGTTTTCATGGACTTCATGTAATTATTGGGACAATCTTTATTTTAATCTCCATAAAACGAGGATTTAATCTACACTTCTCAAAAAATCACCATGTAGGATTTGAAGCTTCAGCATGATATTGACATTTTGTAGACATTGTATGACTATTTTTATATATAAGAATATATTGATGAGGGGGATATTTATTTAATATAAAAAGTATATTAAGCTTCCAACTTAAAAGTTTCATTAGAAAATAAATAATAAACTTATGCTTTAAACATTTAATTATTATCCTAATACTAATAATAATTATTATTGTTATAATAATATTATTAAGAAAAAAAACAATTTTAGACTTACAAAAATCAACACCATTTGAATGTGGGTTTAATCCAATATCAAATAAACGTTTACCATTTTCTACCCACTTCTTTTTAATTGCAATTATTTTTTTAATTTTTGATATTGAAATTATTATTATTATACCAATAACATTAACATTAAAAAGAACATTTATTAAAATATGAATAACAACAGCCACAATTTTTATTATTATTCTTGTTGTTGGATTATATCATGAATGAAATAACGGAATATTAAAATGAACAAATTAAGGATTATATTTAATTATAATATTTGATTTGCATTCAAAAAGTGTTCAAAGAACTAATCTTAACAAAGAAGTAAACAATTACATTTAGTTTCGACCTAAAAATAGGAAATTTAATCCCTTGTTTTAATTGAAACCAAAAAAGAGGTTTTTTATTGTTAATAAAAAAATTGAATAAAATTTCCAATTAAAAGAGATTAAGATTATAAATAGCTGCTAACTAATTTATAAAGCGGTTAAATTCCGTTTATCTCTTTAATTCATATAGTTTAAAAAACATTTTATTTTCATTAAAAAAAAAGACTTAAAGTCTTATGAATTATTTTAAGAGAAAACCCTCCTTTGCATCTTCAAAGCAACACTCTAATTATAAGCTATTAAAATAAATAAAAATAATAAATCAAACCATAAAAGATAATAAAAAAATTTTCATATTAGCAAATATATAATTTTGAATTAAATTAGATAAAAAAACCAAATAATAAGAAAGACCTAAAGAACCATAATATTCACCCCAATTAATTAATATACTATAATTAAAAGAAAATAAATAAAACCAAGAAAATAAATAATAAAAATATCTAGACATAAATCATATCATAGTAAATAAATAGTAATAAAAAACAAAAAAATAACTCTTAATTATAAACAATTCAAACCCAACTCAAACCCCTAATAAAACAAAAATTAAAGAAATTAATTTCAAATAACCAGGTAAAAAAACCAAAAAAAAATCAAAATTAAACATTCACATTATTAAACAACCAAAAAAAACAGAATAAAAAGATAAAAAAATAATTCTAAAATTTATAAAAGAAAAGTTTTCAAATATTAAACACAATGAAATATGTTTATTTTTAAAAAAAACAGAATAATAAAATAAACGAATTCTATAACAAGCAGTTAAACCCAAACAAAAATAAAATATTAAATAAATAAAAAAATTAATAATTCTTATTCTTATTAATTCTACAATTAAATCCTTAGAATAAAACCCAGAAAGAAAAGGAAACCCACAAAGAGCTAAAGAAGAAATATTAAAACAACAAGTTGTAAAAGGTAAATAGTTTCTAACAACTCCTATAAAACGAATATCCTGATTATTATTTATATAATAAATTATAATACCAGAACAAAGAAATAATAATGATTTAAAAACAGCATGAGTTAATAGATGATAAAAAGAAAGATTCACCATGCCTAAAAATAAAGAACTTATTATTAAACCTAACTGTCTAAGAGTAGATAAAGCAATAACTTTTTTTAAATCAAATTCATAATTAGCACAAAAAGAAGATATCAATATAGTTAATAAACTAAAAATAATGCATATTTTATTTAAAAAATTAAACTGATTATAAAAACGAATCAAAAGATAAACACCTGCAGTTACTAAAGTTGAAGATTGAACTAAAGAAGAAACAGGAGTAGGAGCTGCTATAGCAGCAGGTAACCAAGAAGAAAAAGGAATTTGAGCTCTCTTAGTAAAAGAAGAAATAATTACTAGATAAAAAATATCACAAGAATAAAAATCTAAATAAAAATATAAATGTCATGACCCATAAGATATTAATCAACAAATAGAAATTAATAAGCCAATATCACCTATACGATTAGTTAAACAAGTAATTATTCCAGATAAATATCTCCTTAAAGAATTATAATAAATTACTAAACAGTAAGAAACCATTCCTAAACCATCCCAACCTAATAAAATACTTAATAAATTAGGTCTAACAATTATTAAAATTATACTAACAATAAATAAAATAACCAAAAAAAGAAAACGATTTCTAGAATAAGTATTAATTCCTATATAATCAGATCTGTATAAAATAGCTATAGAAGAAATAAAAAAAACAACAGAAATAAACATCAAGGAAATTCAATCAAAATACAAAATATAAAAACCACCATAAGAATTTAATATAAAAAGTTCTCATTCCAAAAATAAACAATTATTTTCAACCAAAAACAATAAAGAAAAAAAAAAAAAAAAAAAAAAAAGAAAGCATAAGATAAAATCAATATACATAATAATTAAATTTTAACAAAATTAAAACCTAGTAGGATTTAGGATCCCACAAATCCTTGTTTTAACTTAAACTATTTTAATAAAACTTGAACAAAATTAAAATTTAAATTTAATCTAAATTAACCTTTTATTAAAAAAAAAAATTAATTCTTAAAATAATAAAAATTAAAGGAAATAAATGAACAAATATTAATAAATATTCACGAATTTTTCCCAAAGAATAACAATAAAAAAAATGAGGAAGACCATGCTGAATATATCTATATAAAAAATAACTGAAACAAGCTGAAAAGAAAGAAAAAAAAAGAAAAAAAGAATTTGACCAATACATTAACATTCTATTGAGGATAAAAACTTCTCTAAAAAAATTTAATCTAGGTGGACATCTTATATTAAAAGCACAAAAAACAAATCATATAAAAGATATTCTAGGTATAAAATTAATTAATCCTTTATTTAAATAAAATCTTCGTCTAGAATAACGTTCATAACTAAAATTAGATAAACAAAATAAACCTGAAGAACATAAACCATGAGAAATTATTATTAAATAAGAACCAAAAACTCCTCACTTAGATATACTTAAAAAACCAATTAAACATATACCTATATGAGCTACAGAAGAATAAGCAATTAAACATTTTACATCACCTTGAATCAAACAAATAATTCTAACTAAAACACAACCAACAAGAGACAATGTATACCAAATATATCCATAAGAAAAAAAAGTAAATTCTTGTAAACTTATAAAACGAATAAAACCATAACCTCCAATTTTTAATAATAACCCAGCTAAAATTATAGAACCTGAAATGGGGGCCTGAACATGGGCCTTTGGTAACCAAAAATGAACTATAAATATAGGTAACTTAACTATAAAAGCAAAAATAATAAATATATGAACTAAAAATCTATTAAAAATAACAAATTTTATATCAAAATATAAAGTCATTTTATTTACTATAAAATAAACAATTACCAACAAAAAGGGAAGGGACGCAAATAAAGTATAAAAAAATAAATATAAACCAGAAATTAAACGTTCAGGTTGATAACCCCAAATATAAATTAAAACTAATAAAGGAATTAAACTAAATTCAAAAAATAAATATATGAGTAACATATTCAAAGAAGAAAAAACAATAAGTAAAATTAAACATAAAACTAAATTTACAAATAAAACAAAAAGAATCAAAAAAAAACCTTTAATAAAATTTCTTCTAATAATTATTAATGCAATAATTAATATTGTTAAAATAATTAATCCATAAGAATAAAAGTCAATTCCATAACAATAAGAAATACATGAAAAAAAAGGAAAACCAGAAAAACTCATAAATACTATTATAATAAATAAAATTATAAACTGAAACAAAGTTCAAAATCGCTTTAAAAAAAAAAGTAGGGACATAAAAATTATATATAAAAAAATACTTATCATAAAAATATTCCTGTTAAATAATCATTACCATGACAACGAATTAGATAAACTAAAATTCTTAAACCCAAAGCCCCTTCACAAACAAAAAAAGTTATTATAATTAAATACAAATAAAAAGAATACAAAAAATTTATACAAAAAATAAAAATAATCAATAATAAAGAAAGAACTACAAATTCTAAACTAATTAAACATAATAAAATATGTTTACGAATTAAAATTAAGCATAATAAACCTATAAAAAATATATAAAATAAAAAAAAATTCATTAGTTTTAATATTTTAATAAAAATAATAACCTTGTAAGTTAAAATTAAGGTTTAACCTTTTAAAACATCAGTAAAGTATAAATTATACATCTTAAACTTCCAAAGATTAAATTTTAATAAACTATTAACTGAAATTAAAATAATATTAATTAAAATAATAATTATAATATCATCAATTACTACAATAATAAAAAATCCTATATCAATAGGAATTATATTAATAACACAAACAATTTTAATAATCTTATTTATTAATAAAATTTCAACATCATCATGATTCGCTATAATTACTTTCATAATAATAATTGGGGGATTATTAATTATATTTATATATATAAGAAGAATTGCATCAAATGAAAAATTTAAAATAAAAATTAACATAATTATAATTTTTATTGTAATTATTATATTTCATGAAGAAATAATAGTTAATAAACAAATTAATGAAATTCAAGAAATTTTATCAACCAACAATATAAATATATCTCTTATAAAAATTTACAACAACAAATCAATAAGACTAACTATTATACTTGTCTTTTACTTATTATTAACTATAATTTCAATTACAAAAATAGTTAAGCATCACAAAGGGCCATTACGAACCTTTAATTAATGAATAAACCAATACGAAAAACAGATAAAATTATAAAAATTATTAATTATTCAATTATTGATTTACCTGCACCAATTAATCTTTCAGCATGATGAAATTTTGGAGTATTATTAGGTATATGTTTAATCATCCAAATTCTTTCAGGAATTTTATTATCAATACATTACACAGCAGATGTAATAATAGCATTTGATACAGTTAGCCACATTACACGAAACGTAAATTATGGATGATTAATACGAACACTACATTCTAATGGAGCTTCACTATTTTTTATTTGTTTATATATTCACACTGGACGAGGTATTTATTACGGATCATATAAATTTAAAAAAACATGAATCCTAGGAGTTATTTTAATATTATTAACAATAGCAACAGCGTTCTTAGGATATGTACTACCTTGGGGCCAAATATCATTCTGAGGGGCAACAGTAATTACAAATTTACTATCAGCAATTCCTTACATTGGTAGAATATTAGTAAACTGACTATGAGGAGGTTTCGCTGTAGACAACGCAACATTGTCTCGATTTTTTAGATTACACTTTCTATTACCATTTATTATTTTAGCAATAACTATTATTCATATTTTTTTTCTTCATTTAACAGGATCAAATAATCCAACAGGGTTAAATTCTAATATAGACAAAATCCCATTTCATCCATATTTTTCTATTAAAGATCTAATAGGAGTAATATTAATTATTACAGGATTATTAATATTAAATTTAAGTAAACCTTATATACTATCAGACCCTGATAATTTTATTAATGCAAATCCTATAGTAACTCCCGTTCACATTCAACCAGAATGATACTTTTTATTTGCTTACGCGATCTTACGATCGATTCCTAATAAATTAGGAGGAGTTATAGCTCTATTCTTATCAATTATTATTTTAATAATTTTACCATTTTCAATAAAAATAAAATTTAAAAGAATTAGTTTTTACCCAATAAGACAATATATATATTGAATATTTATTATTATAGTAGTATTGTTAACATGAATTGGGGCACGACCTGTTGAACACCCATTTACATTAACAGGAGTATTATTAACAATAGTATATTTTTCATATTTTATCTTAGATCCCATAATAAAAACAACATGAGATAAATTAATTAATTAAATCAAATTATATAAAAGATACTTAGCTTATAAAAAGCATTTACTTTGAAAGTAAAAGAAAGAATAAATATTTAGTGTCTTAACAAAAAAAAATGATAATAAAATATCAACTTTAATAAAATAAAAAAAAATATAATTTAAAGACGAAGGTAAATAACATTTTCAAGCCAAATATATTAGCTTATCATAACGATATCGAGGTAATGAACAACGAACTCAAACAAATAAAAAACATAAAAAAATAATCCTTAAAAAAAAGAAAAAAGAAAAAAAATTACCCCCAAAAAAAACTAAACAAGATATAAATCTTATAAAAATAATTCTAGCATATTCAGAAATAAATAATAAAGCAAATCCGCCGGAACCATATTCCACATTAAATCCTGAAACTAATTCACTTTCTCCTTCAGAAAAATCAAAAGGAGCACGATTAGTTTCAGCTAAACTACAAGAAAATCAACAAAAAAAAATAGGTAAAGAAAAAAAAATAAACCAATTAATATTTTGTATAAAATTAAAAGAAATAAAATTATAACTATCACACAAAAGAAAAAACCCTAATAAAATTAAAGAAAGAGAAACTTCATAAGAAATAGCCTGTGAAACTCTTCGTAAACATCCTAAAACAGAATAAATTCTATTAGAAGATCAGCCACAAATAATTAATCTATAAATACCTAAACTAGAAACACATAAAAAAAATAAAAATCCATAATCAAAATTTACACAATTAAAATAAAAAGGAAATAATAACCAAATAAATAAAGATTGAACTAACCCTAAAACAGGACAAATATAATAAATAAAAAAATTTCTATTCTTAGGAAAAAAGTGCTCCTTTAAAAACAACTTTATTCCATCTCTAAATGGTTGTAACAAACCTAAATAACCAACCTTATTGGGACCCTTACGAATATGTATAAATCCTATAATTTTACGCTCCAATAAAGTAAAAAACCCAACAGAAACCATAATTATAACTATTAAAACAAAACTAGAAATATAATAAATTAATGAATGTAAATTAAATTACTTAACTAAATTCTAAACTTAATACATAAATCTGCCAACTCATTTTATTTAAAAAAAATATTAAAAATAATTTAATTGGTCCTTTCGTACTAAATTAAAATAAATCTATTAAGATAGAAACCAACCTGGCTTACACCGGTTTGAACTCAAATCATGTAAGAATTTAAAAGTCGAACAGACTTAATAAAAAAAATTCTGCTTCCTTAATTTATCTTAATTCAACATCGAGGTCGCAATCTTTTATATAGATAAGAACTCTCCATAAAAATTACGCTGTTATCCCTAAGGTAACTTCATCTTATAATTAAAATTATTAATTCAAGAAAAAAACATAAAAAAATGAAACAATAAATTAAAGATTTATTTAATTATCACCCCAACAAAATTAAAAAAAAAAATTAATAAAAAATTTAAACTTAATTTAATTAATATAATAAAGTTCTATAGGGTCTTTTCGTCCCAAAAAATTAATTAAGCTTTTTTACTTAAATATAAAATTTAAAAATTAAAATTAATAAAATTAATTTCTCATTAATTCTTTCATTCCAGTCCTCAATTAAAAAACTAATTATTATGCTACCTTTGTACAGTTAAAATACTGCAGCCATTTAAATATTCATAGGGCAGAACATATTTTTAATAAAATCTAAAAAAAATGTTTTTGATAAACAGTTGAAAATTAAATATGTCGAATTCATTAAATTTTAATATAAAATTTTATTAATTAAATCAAACTTAAAATTATAAAAAAATTATATAAATCAATTTAATAAAAAAATAAATTTAATTAAATTAATATTTAAATATTTTAATATATTAATAACTAAAATTCAAAATATAAAAGTTAATAAAAATATAATAAATAAAATTATAAAAATTAATAAAGATTATCCCTTATTAAATATAAATTAAAACAAAAATTTAAAAATTAAATTTAATCTTAAATAACCAGATATTATAAAAATCGAATAAAATATCTTTTCAATTAAAAAATTAGCTTATGTTATAAAACAAATATAACAATTTTTAAATTGACCTTTAAATTTCGGGAAAGGAATATTTATAAAAAAATTGAATTACCCTGATACAAAAGGTACTAAAAAATTTTTTAACAAATAAAAATTATATCTATAAAAAAACTTAAAAATAAAAAAATTTATAACTAAACTAATAAAATAAAAAATTTAATTTTAAAATAAAAATTATACTCAAGAAAAATAAAATAATTTTCATATTAATGTAACTAATAAGCTTTAAATAAGCTACATCTTGAACATTCTAACCTCACTTTCCAGTAAAATTACTTTGTTACGACTTATCTCAACTTAAATGAGAGTGACGGGCAATATGTACATAATTTAGTATTAAATTCAACCTAAATAATTATTTAGAATTACTATTAAATTCTATAAAATAAAAAAATTAATAATTTAATAATATAATATATAATTAATGTAATTCAAATTTACTTTTTTAAAACTGCACCTTGACCTAACATAATTTTTTTTAAAAAAAAAGAAAATTTATTATTATAACATTCCTAATTATAGAGATATACAAATAAAAAAAAAGTTAAATCTATCGTGGTTTATCAATTAAAAACCAAATTCCTCTAAAAAAATTAATTACCGCCAAATTCTTTGAGTTTAACAGAAATTAGCTGGAAATATTCAAGCAAAAAATTAAATTAAAAATAATAGGGTATCTAATCCTAGTTTATAAATAAAATTTAACAAAAATTATACAGAAAAATAAATAAAATAAATAAATTCCACCTAAATTTATTAAAAATAATTCCTTAAAAATAAATAATTAAAACTTAAAATATTAACTTTAATAAATTGTATAACCGCGATTGCTGGCACAATTTTTATCTAATAAAAACAATTAACTTAATAAAAATAAATATAATAAATAAAACTTATTACTGAATAAATAAAAAATTAAAAAATATTCATATAATTTTAATGAATAATTAATATAAATAAGCAAGAATAAAACTTATAATTAAATATTATATAAATCATAGATTATTAAATAATATATCCTCACATTTAATAAAATAAAATTAATAACCGGGAGAAAGTTAATAATTTATTTTTTTATATATAAATATATTATAAATTATAGATTAATATATAATATATCCTCACATTTAATAAAATAAAATTAATAACCGGGAGAAAGTTAATAATTTATTTTTTTATATATAAATATATTATAAATTATAGATTAATATATAATATATCCTCACATTTAATAAAATAAAATTAATAACCGGGAGAAAGTTAATAATTTATTTTTTTATATATAAATATATTATAAATTATAGATTAATATATAATATATCCTCACATTTAATAAAATAAAATTAATAACCGGGAGAAAGTTAATAATTTATTTTTTTATATATAAATATATTATAAATTATAGATTAATATATAATATATCCTCACATTTAATAAAATAAAATTAATAACCGGGAGAAAGTTAATAATTTATTTTTTTATATATAAATATATTATAAATTATAGATTAATATATAATATATCCTCACATTTAATAAAATAAAATTAATAACCGGGAGAAAGTTAATAATTTATTTTTTTATATATAAATATATTATAAATTATAGATTAATATATAATATATCCTCACATTTAATAAAATAAAATTAATAACCGGGAGAAAGTTAATAATTTATTTTTTTATATATAAATATATTATAAATTATAGATTAATATATAATATATCCTCACATTTAATAAAATAAAATTAATAACCGGGAGAAAGTTAATAATTTATTTTTTTATATATAAATATATTATAAATTATAGATTAATATATAATATATCCTCACATTTAATAAAATAAAATTAATAACCGGGAGAAAGTTAATAATTTATTTTTTTATATATAAATATATTATAAATTATAGATTAATATATAATATATCCTCACATTTAATAAAATAAAATTAATAACCGGGAGAAAGTTAATAATTTATTTTTTTATATATAAATATATTATAAATTATAGATTAATATATAATATATCCTCACATTTAATAAAATAAAATTAATAACCGGGAGAAAGTTAATAATTTATTTTTTTATATATAAATATATTATAAATTATAGATTAATATATAATATATCCTCACATTTAATAAAATAAAATTAATAACCGGGAGAAAGTTAATAATTTATTTTTTTATATATAAATATATTATAAATTATAGATTAATATATAATATATCCTCACATTTAATAAAATAAAATTAATAACCGGGAGAAAGTTAATAATTTATTTTTTTATATATAAATATATTATAAATTATAGATTAATATATAATATATCCTCACATTTAATAAAATAAAATTAATAACCGGGAGAAAGTTAATAATTTATTTTTTTATATATAAATATATTATAAATTATAGATTAATATATAATATATCCTCACATTTAATAAAATAAAATTAATAACCGGGAGAAAGTTAATAATTTATTTTTTTATATATAAATATATTATAAATTATAGATTAATATATAATATATCCTCACATTTAATAAAATAAAATTAATAACCGGGAGAAAGTTAATAATTTATTTTTTTATATATAAATATATTATAAATTATAGATTAATATATAATATATCCTCACATTTAATAAAATAAAATTAATAACCGGGAGAAAGTTAATAATTTATTTTTTTATATATAAATATATTATAAATTATAGATTAATATATAATATATCCTCACATTTAATAAAATAAAATTAATAACCGGGAGAAAGTTAATAATTTATTTTTTTATATATAAATATATTATAAATTATAGATTAATATATAATATATCCTCACATTTAATAAAATAAAATTAATAACCGGGAGAAAGTTAATAATTTATTTTTTTATATATAAATATATTATAAATTATAGATTAATATATAATATATCCTCACATTTAATAAAATAAAATTAATAACCGGGAGAAAGTTAATAATTTATTTTTTTATATATAAATATATTATAAATTATAGATTAATATATAATATATCCTCACATTTAATAAAATAAAATTAATAACCGGGAGAAAGTTAATAATTTATTTTTTATATATAAATATATTATAAATTATAGATTAATAAATAAAATAATTAAAAATTACTATATATTTTTTTTTTATATAT